CTTATTAGCTAAATGGCAATTGGCACATACAATACGGCCGGTAGCTTCTCGCGGATTTTCATAACCCTGTTGGGCAAAAATGGGATATGCATTTGAAATGGGTGCTCGAGTTATTATATATATCATGAGCAATACGGAAATGGATCGAGTAATCTCTTCCTTTATCCAAGAAAAAGCATTTCTAGTTTGCATGGTCCAATCATTGATCCTGAAAATTTCTACAATAAGATTAGGTAGGTTACTGGCATCGTTCCCTATCCATGAATCTGCTATTTACTGAAATAATTTTCCTAGAATATAGGAAGAATACGAGTAGAAAGAAAAAAAATTAGTAAATTTTGGAATGTTTAGCTTTTATATACAAAAAAACAAACTTTATAATTGGATCAGTGGATCGTTTTTTCAGTCATTCATAGAATGATAAATCACTACAAGTGAGGGAGATACGCGATTTAAATAACGGAAAATCCAATATTTAAAAATAGTATCTAAAATGACTGGAAAAGTGGAAACAAGACCAGATATAATTTGCTCATTCTGAGTAAACCCAAAATCTTTATAGACAGAACCAATTATTAGTTCCCAACCATGAGTCGAATGGAATCCTATACATAAATCAGTTAACAAAAGAATCGAAAAAGCTTTTATTGTGTCACTTAAGTTATATAGGAATTCTTGAACCCAAGAGTTAAGAATAATGAGTTCTTGATTACCCAGAATAGAATAACCACTTAGAATAAAGAAACAGATTATATTTGTCGAGAAGTGCAAAATCGTATGGATACGATCTTGGTTGTGTGTCTTGATCAATTGGATGGTTTCTTTGTAGATTCCCATACGAAGGTTTTGTAAACGTGTTTCCGGGTATTCCTTTAACATTTCATCCAAGAGGAACAGTTCCTCAAATTCTATGAATTTCTTTAAAATACTTTTTTCTTGAATGATATTCAAGAAAATTTCGGATTGTTTAGTATTCCACCAATTAGTAAACCAAGATTCCATACATTTATTAAATGTAAAAGAAATGCCCCAGGGCAAAAAGACTATAGATGTAAGACATAGAAGGGGAATGAATACTTTCTTTTTTGCCATTTTTCGTCTTTAATGAACTCAGCTTCATCTCATTTGTCAACTCTATATGATAATAATCTTTCTATCAAGCATAAGTTCTATTACAAGTCATAGAACCTATATATTCGAATCTATTCCCGCTTTTTTTATTTGTAATTCGGAAGTTAGTTTTTGCCTTGAATTTCTAATAAAAAGAATACAGAAATCAAAGAAGAAAACGAAAGAATCCACTGCCAATTCGAATGAAGAAAAAAAATATTGTTTCAAAAGCTATCAATTAAAAATAATTTTGAAAAATAAATGCTTTCTTAGGGAAAAACATTTATTTTTCGAAATTATTTTTATCAAATTTCCATTGGTACACGCAAGAATATGGACAAGTCCCAAGCTTTTTGTGCAACTTTGCGTGGAGTCCTATAATAATCATCAATAGGAGTCAAGGGAATGGCTCCCTGTTCTCTGGTTTGCATATAAAGGACACCATTACGATACCTACTATCTTTTTTAGTTTCTATTTGACTTTGTATTATGAGGGACTGAATATCGTCCATACGGACTCGGATAAAAATACGACGATTTTTTCCAGGAAATCCGTAACGAAAAAAACACACCATTTTATTTTTTTTATCGAAAAAATCATAACCACTACCCACATTCCAAAAAATTAGAAGCCACCAAGAAAAACTTAGAAAGAGACCCGCGGTTCCATAGAAAGTCATCGTGGCCCCTTGTGGCAAAAAAGGAACTAGCTCAGGCTCAAACTCCGACGAAATGAAAGATAACAAATTCCTGCCATAATAACTGGAAGCTGAAATCAATAAAACCCCTAATGAACCTAAAAGAATGAAAGAAGCCCAGAAGAAATCGCTTGGTTTTCGAGACCCCGTTACAATGTCGATCCATGCGTCTTCTGAGCGCCAAACATGTTCTGACTCCCAAGTCATATTTTATCCTCCTTATTAAGGCTTATATGATATTAGTATCTTCCTTTTCTTTCTTTTGTTTTTTAATGGAATAGTTATTTAAAAATAGAATAACAAAGCCAAGTCAAATGAATTTGACTTTATCTAAAAAAATAAATGAGATTTGTCCCTACTGCCCGTATCTAAAAAATCTTGTTTTTTTGAACATGAAGAAATAAAGAAGCCATTGCAATTGCCGGAAATACTAGGCCCACTAAAGGAACAAAAATGGAAGGTAAGTTTATCATAAAAAGGGTACCTCGATTTAATATTTGTACCTGTTATTTTGATTGTTATATTAATTTCATATTTTGATTACTCTTATATATATTGTAATAAAGATAGTCTATAATCACTAGAATTCATATAGACTTATACTAAGTATATTTACAAAATTATACTAAGTATAGCTAAATGACTATATATGGATAACATATATTCTATATATATTATTCTATACTCTATATATTGAGTATACATATGAGTATACATAATATATATAGAATATAATAAATCAATAATAAAAGAAAAAAAAATTGAAAAATATTTATTACTAAAGAACATTATTAAAGAATAGAATAAAAAAAAAGTACAAATCGAATCCAATAATAATTATAAGGAATGTAGAACTAAATAACTGGATGAATTTAGCCCTGTATTTCTACAAGAAACGTGTGTATGATAATATAACTTTTTATTATTCTTAGGATTTTTCTATTAATATCTTATTAGTTTGCTCTTGTGTGTTCTAATTTGATTTTTGTCTCATAATTTATTTTATTTGAAGTTAAAAAAAAAAAAAAAGAATTTTAGGCTCTGCTTGATTTTTCATTTTGAGTCAAAGGAAAGAAAGCGTGGAGTTGAAATAACTCACTTAGAACCTCCTTTAAAGGATTACGTGGTACGATTGAATCAAATAAGCCCTTTTGGAATAAAAATTCAGCCGATTGTGAACCTTCGGGTACTTCCTTATTCAACGTTTGTTCAATTACTCTTTTACCCGCAAATGCAATGTAAGCATTTGGTTCGGCAATAATGATATCCCCCAACATGCCAAAACTAGCTGTCACCCCCCCAGTAGTAGGAGATGTAAGGATCGATACATAGAATAATTTTTGATTGATTTGATAATCATATAAAGCAGAAGATATTTTAGCCATTTGCATCAAGCTCAAACTTCCTTCTTGCATACGCGCTCCTCCGGACGCACATACTAGAATAAGAGGTAAAAGTTGATTGCTAGCATATTCGACCAACCGAGTGATTTTCTCACCCACTACGGATCCCATACTACCCCCCATAAACTGAAAATCCATAATACCAATTGCTACAGGAATACCGTTTAGTTGACCTGTGCCTGTTTGAACAGCCTCCCTTAATCCTGTCTTTTTTTGATAAGAATCAATACGATTTTTATAAGGTTCCTCTTCCGAATGAAATTCTATGGGATCTACAGAGACCATGTCTTCATCCATAGGATTCCAAGTACCTGGATCAATCGAAAGTTCGATTCTATCTGAACTGCTCATTTTCAAATGATATCCACAGTGTTCACAAATATTCATTTTTGATTTCAAAATTTTCTTATAATTTAATCCATAACAATTTTCGCATTCAATCCACAAATGCTTATATTTTTGAGTCTCATCGAGATCACTAGAACTTTCTCTTTTAGTAAAATCACTATCATTTGTCTCATTCGTGCTAGTTATTATACTAGCACTCTTGCTTTCACTACTATTTATGCCCTTACCACAAAAGTAACGATTAAAGTCACTATCATCTAAAATGTAACTATCAATACCGATTTGAGAACGAAGATAACTCTCAATGCAACTATTAATGTTATTATTCCAATTAGATTTAGTATCATACATGTAATGATCATCATCACTCTTAGAGCCATTCTCCAAATACCTAGAATTCTTATAACTAGAAAAAAAACTTTCTGGTTCATTTAGAAAAGAATGATCATTGTCAATCTCAAAAATTTGATTTTCAATAGCAAAATATATGGAATAACTCTTCCTATTCCTATCCCTAACTAAAAAAGTTTTATCAGATAGGAAATTCCTGATGTTCCTGATACCTACTAAATAATCAACATTGCTGTAACTAAAATTTTCACTATTCTTCCAACTATGAATGTTTTTATCCATATCAGTGAAAATTGGGGAGTCTTCACTTACATTGGTATTTTCAATAGGACCAAAACTCTCTATTGATTTACTTAAACCACACCTGTACTCTAACTCCCTAGTAAACAGCATAGAATTGAACCACCATTTTTCCATAGAAATTTTTTCCTCTATTTACATGACATGACAATTGATGAATAGTCATTCAATGAAAAATCATATAAATAGTTTATTTTTAATATCATATCTCATTTATTTACTATCAATAAAAAATTAGAATAAATATAAAATAAATAAGTATATAAATCCAATATAATATATAGGGTTAATAACTGATAATAATAACGAGCAAGTGGGTATTAAAAAAAATGATTCTTTTTTTCATGAAAACTCGGAGTATTATTTCACTATATATGTCACTATATATGTGCTGGAATTTTTTTTCTATAAAAAAAATATTCGATTTTCAATGATTATATTTTTTAAATGAAAAAAGAAAGAAAAAAACCTCATTGGGGGTACTTACTGTATTTAAGGACCCAATGACTTCATTGAGTCATTATTAATTTCTTTTTTCCCATATTATATCTTCTAATTATATCTTCTACCTCTATCCATTTTTGTAGTTTTTTTTTTCATTTTGAAGATAGATAAAAATCGATTTTTATGGTTATAGAAAACAACATTCTATGTCAATAACAAGAAATAAAAAATTAGGTATGAATCGAACAAAAAAAAGGGGGGTATAAAAGATAAAAGAGTTCTAGTGGAACAGAACAAACGATGTCGAGCCAAGAGCACCCCGATTTCTATATAATAGATTCTATCTACTAGAAATAATGGCGGATGTTAGAATCCACAGCTAATCTAATCATGTCTTTTAAGTCGCACGTTGCTTTTTACCACATCGTTTCAAACGATGTTTTACCATAACATTCTTTTAGATCCGGTATGTAATTGATTCAATCTATATAATATATATATATAATCTAATAATAATCTATATATAATCTAATAATAATCTATATATAATCTAATAATATATACTTTTGACTTCTAGATATATAACTGGACAATTTCATTTCTAAAGAAGTATAAAAAAAAATTAAAATTTCTTGAAAAAATAGAAAGAAATATGAAAGAATAATCAATATATTTTTTTTACAATTAAATGATTAAATAAAATGATTAAAATAAGATTACAAAAAAAAACAAAAAAATCGAGTCTATTTTGAATCTAGATCTACATATTAAAAAGCGACTCGATTTAGATTAGAGACGAATGATTCAAAAAAATCAAGGGTCATCTTTATTCTGATATACAATTTGTATTCAAATAGGTATATATCATGAATATATGTGATCTGGGACGGAAGGATTCGAACCTCCGAATAACGGGACCAAAACCCGCTGCCTTACCGCTTGGCCACGCCCCATTGTCGATTCGACACTAATAAACACTATTATTGGTTGTTCGTCAATTCCAGTTCCAAAATTATTCTCTATTATTCTCTAGAGAATTAGAGAATAAATTGTTGCTAGGATTTTGATTTGATATGCTTAGATATCAAATTAAACTGAATTTATTGATCATTACATTAAATTCAATTAAGATATTGTATGAAAGTATGATTTCTTCGATTTTTTATTTCAGAATGAAAAGATTTTGAACTGGATAAGTTCAAATCAAAAAAGGATTTTGGGGTCGGATCTTATTTGATCCATTTTTTTTTAGTTTGATTACTCATTTATTCATATTCATTCATATCTATAATGAATATGAATAAATATTCATGATAAATATGAATTCAATATTCGAATTATTTAGATTTACATTATTATTATTATCCATTTTTTTGAATTATTTTCTAGTATATTATTACATACTATATATATATTTCTTTAGAATTCTTTTCTTTTTTCTTTTTTATTAAATTCTTAATAAAAAAGTCTAATAAATCGTAATCATATAATATATATATAATAAAACACAATAAAAATGAAAATTCGAATTCAAAAAAAGAAAAAATACAATTAATTTTCTTAAAGAACAAAATTTTTGTTATGCTTAATATCTTTAGCTTGGTCTGTATTTGTATTCATTCCGCCCTTTATTCAAGTAGTTTTTTATTGGCGAAATTGCCTGAAGCCTACGCTTTTTTGAATCCAATTGTAGATATTATGCCAGTAATACCCTTATTCTTTTTTCTCTTAGCTTTTGTTTGGCAAGCTGCTGTAAGTTTTCGATAAGGTCTTTAATTTGAATAATGTCCTAAAAAAATTCAAAATTTATTCGAAAACAAAAATTCAAACATTTTAACAATTTATAAGATCAGATAAGTCTTACAGTGTGAATCCTTGATTCCAATATGAAAATTTTTGGATAGACAAGAAAAAATCCGGACCATCTTATCCGTTTTTTCCATTAAGAAATCCAAATCCTATTATTAGATTTGAGTCCACCACCAATACCTAGATCTCGATTGTGGATATGAAATAAAATTTTTGGTAATAGTAATTATTGGTAATAAAAGGTTCGACTCTTACTACAAATCAATTTCCGAATTTTTTTTCTATTTCCTCGAATCGAAATCACTTCATTTCTTAGAAACTTTGTATCAAAGAAAACATAATGTGAAATAGAAGAGAATCTATTCTCTTTCTCTGTCGTTTTTTTTAATTATCTTGGAGATTTTGTAATGCTTACTCTAAAACTATTTGTTTACACGATAGTTATATTCTTTGTTTCTCTTTTCATCTTCGGATTCCTATCTAACGATCCAGGACGTAATCCAGGACGTGAAGAATAAGAAAATATTTTTTGTTTTATGTGTTTTCCTTACTTGTGCTGGATTTTGAAATATTTTTTGTTTTTCTATCTATGTTACATCTTTAACTAGTAAAAAAAAAAAATGAAACAAACAAGGAAGGAAAAAAAGAAGCTCCATAAGTTCAAACGAAAAAAATAACAAATCATCAATCAACGGAAACGGAAAGAGAGGGATTCGAACCCTCGGTACAAAAATTCGTACAACGGATTAGCAATCCGACGCTTTAGTCCACTCAGCCATCTCTCCCCAATAAAAAAATTGAATTATTATGTTTATGTTACATCGCATAAACAAAAAGAAAAGATAGGGCTTGAAAAAAAGCCTTCTTTACATCTTATTTGATTGATATCTTATCTCTTTTTTTTCTATTTGATTTCTATTCATTATTATATATTCTATATAAAAAAGAATATATTATAATATATATTTAATAATTATATATTTAATTCTATTTTATTTTAGAGTTTTTTTTATACAGCCAGAGCCCTGCTAGGTACTGGCATGGCTCTTTTTTCCCATGAATCCTGGATAACAATGATTTATTTATTTTGAATGTATTTGATTTTTATTAATTTAAACATGATTAAACATAAATCAAAAATGACTTTTTGATTACTCCTTCTTTTGTTTTCGGGTAACCTAACGTATCTAAAAAAAAAGAATGGAACTATGTATGGATTCTTGCACAATGCGTTTTTGTGTTATGACTTAAGTCATTTTCTCGAGATGTATCTGTCAAAATAACGTCAGCAAAAACAAAATCCAAAAATGAGATTCGCCCCCTTTTCTTAATTTCATTAGGGGGCCCCTTATGAAACATGTCAATACTCTAATTATCATAAAATTATGCCCGTATTTCTTAAATTATGCCTATTTCATAATTATGACCGATTCCCTTGTTCGACAAAAGATCCATTTATATACAATAATTGTATTGTAGCGGGTATAGTTTAGTGGTAAAAGTGCGATTCGTTCTATAGACCCCTTAAATAGTTAAGGGATCCCTTGCTTGATTAATTTCCTGATCAAAAAACTTTATTTCTTACTTAAAGGACTTTAATCCTTTATACCTCTCAACGAACGATTCGAGGTGTAATATACATTATCGTAATTTTTTGTATACAATTTAGAATTGATTCTAAAATGACTAAAATTATGAAACATAAGTTTTTGGAATTGGATCAAGAATCCCAATTTTTGAATATGAGTAAAGGATCCAGGGAGAAAGATATATAAAGTTTCTTTCTAATCGTAACTAAATCTTCCATTTTTTTTATTTGTTTTGTATAGGAGAGATTGAAGCAAAATAGCTATTAAACGATTTTTTTAGTTTACTAGAAAGATCTACATATTTTTTTAGCTCGACGGAAATTTTATTCTTTTCCTAAAGATTCTCTCAAATAGAAATAGAGAACGAAGTAACTAGAAAAAAACAGATTGTTCTAATACTCCTCTTCTATAGGGATCATCTAAAAAGCAAGATGTTTTAAATATATTCATACAGAAAGGCTGACATAGATGTTATGGGTCATTTTTTTCATGTATTCCATCTCTTAAATAATTCTGTAAAGGAGCCGAATGAAACAAAAGTTTCACGTTCGGTTTTGAATTAGAGACGTTCAAAATGATGAATGAACGTCGACTATAACCCCTAGCCTTCCAAGCTAACGATGCGGGTTCGATTCCCGCTACCCGCTTATATCCTATTTCTATATTTATTCTATTCGAATCTATCTTTTTCTATTATAGAATGAATTCATTTTTATTACTAAATTAGTTAAATTTTTAGTAAATTATTCTTCATTTCAATTTCTTTAGTTAGTTTTAGTTATTAATATTCAAATATTCAATTGAATTTGATTATTGAGTATTATTTTTCTTATTATATTATTTTATATTTTATATATTATATATATTATGATTTTATCTATATTATATAGATAGAATATTCTATAGAATTCTTTTTTTCTTTAACTTTATCACGAAAATTTCGTGATAAAGTTAAAGAAAAAAAGAAAAGCGCCCATTGTCTAATGGATAGGACATAGGTCTTCTAAACCTTTGGTATAGGTTCAAATCCTATTGGGCGCAAATATATTGCATATATGTATATATTTTATATACAATTTGTGTTTTGTCCCTCTATTTTAAAATTCATTTTTTTGTATAGAATCTTAAAAAATCATGAATTTCTTATCTTTTTTATTTTATATTCGATTTTTTTTTATTAGATTTATATTCGAATTTAATAAGATTTTTCTTAATATTTTGAATTATATTCAATTAATATTTTGAATTATATTCAAATTCAAAGAAAAGATATTAAAAGAAAATAATTATGAAAATTAGAAAGTTATGAAATTCTTAATCAATTTTTTTCTACTTGTTCCTGGAGTAAAAAGAGTTCCATCTGTTCCTGAATAGCTTCCTTCAAAAGGGCTTCTGCTTCCCCAGTAAATGTTTTGGTAGAAGATATGATTTCGTTGAATTGAGGTTTATTCGTTTTTAAATAAGCACGTAACTCAACGAGAAATTTCCTTACCTGGTTAATTTCTAATGAATCAAGATAACCATTCGTTCCAGTATAAATAGTTATTATCTGTTCTTCTACTGTGAGAGGGGCTGATTGGGATTGTTTAAGCAACTCGCGCAATCGTTGACCTCTTGCCAATTGATTTTGAGTAGCTTTATCGAGATCAGAAGCGAATTGTGCAAAAGCTTCTAATTCTGCGAATTGTGCCAATTCCAATTTTAATTTACCAGCTACTTGTTTCATGGCTTTAATTTGAGCAGCAGATCCAACTCTGGAAACGGAAATACCCACATTAATTGCAGGCCTGATTCCAGCATTGAATAGATCGGCGGATAAAAATATTTGGCCATCCGTAATAGAAATGACATTAGTAGGAATATAAGCTGAAACATCCCCTGATTGGGTCTCAACTATTGGTAAAGCAGTCATACTTCCTTCACCTAACTGAGAACTTAATTTAGCGGC